ATTTTCATATTTATCATTCCTTACTTTCATTCTGAATCTATTTTTTTGTAAACAAAAATCAGTTTATTGCATTTTTGAACTTCGAATTATATCCCTACGAAAAGGGTGTTTAAAAGAATGATCTAATCGTTCGAATCTTTTTTGCGAAGTCTATAAATTATGCGTCCCCTGGTTGAATCATAACGACTCATTTCGATTTTGACTCTATCTCCGGGTAGTATACGTATAAAACTGCGCCGGATTCTTCCTGAAATATAGCCTAGAATTAGATCTTCATTATCTAATCGAACTCGGAACATACCGTTGGGAAGTGATTCAGTAATTAAACCCTCATGAATCAATTTTTGTTCTTTCATTCCAGGGAACCCCCTTTAAGTCTTAACTAATAGAGGAAGGTTTCTATAATTCACTTCTCCTCTCTATTTTACAAATAGTAAGTTCGAGAGAAAATTAGGGTACCTAAGTAGAATCACCATATATAACACAAAATTTCTCCTCCAATTTTTTCTAGTCGAGCTTCTCGATCTGTCATTATACCTCGAGAAGTAGAAAGAATTACAATTCCCATTCCACCTAAAATCTTAGGAATTCGTTGATAGTTGGAATAGATTCGTAGACCGGGTCGGCTGATACGCTTTAAAATTAGTTTATTCCCTTTCCTAGTCTTTCTATGTCGTAAGGTTGAAACCAAGAAATTTTTTTGACTTTCTTGATGTTTTCGAACGTTTTCAATAAAACCTTCTCGTAAAAGTATTTTCACAATGTTTTTAGTGATGTTAGTAGATACTATTTGAACTCTTCCCTTTTGATCTATGTCAGCATTTCTTATAGAAGTTATTATATCGGCAATAATGTCCCTACTCATGACGAACTATAGTTATTGGTTCCTCCTAATTTTGATATAATCAACATGCTTCTTTTTTGTTTTATTTTTTATTGAATTTTTTTTTAGATTTGAGATTATTCAATTCTAAAAAATTATTAGAAATTTAAAGTATATGCATGAGACACAATCTATTAATTGGATCTATTTCAGATATTTAAATATTCTATATAATAGAATAACAGATATATAGGATATATCCTATTTTCATCTATAAAACTTCGGGTGCTAATGAAACTATTTTAGTAAAATTCAACTGTCGCAATTCCCGAGCAATCGCACCAAAAATTCGAGTTCCTTTTGGATTTCCTTCTTGATCAATGATAACCGCTGCATTGTCATCATATCGTATTATCATGCCGTTGTCACGTTTGAGTTCTTTACACGTGCGTACAATCACAGCTCTAATTATTTCGGATCTTTCTAGAGGCATGTTGGGCACTGCTTCTTTGATTACAGCAATAATAACATCGCCAATATGAGCATATCGGTGATTACCAGTTCCTATGATTCGAATACACATCAATTCTTGAGCTCCACTGTTATCCGCGACATTCAAAAGGGTCTGAGGTTGAATCATATCATTTTTATTGAAATCTTTTATTTCAATGCAAGGGATAATGGAAAAAAGAAATATTGTCTGTCCAGAGATAAATAAATCCGTGGTTGTTTTTTAATTCTCAAGACTCCTTCTTCTTTTACTTTGATTTATCTATCATGAAATAACAAATTGAGTTCGTATAGGCATTTTGCATGCTGCTATTTCCATAGCAGCTTTGGCTACAGTTTCTGATACTCCACTCATTTCATAAAGTATTCGGCCCGGTTTAACAACGGATACCCAATATTCGGGAGATCCCTTGCCCGAACCCATACGTGTTTCTGTAGGTCTTAAAGTAACAGGTTTGTCGGGAAAGATACGTAACCATATCTTTCCACCACGACGCGCATATCGTGTCATTGCTCTTCGCCCTGCTTCTATTTGTCTAGCTGTGATCCAAGCAGGTTCAAGTGCCTGAAGAGCATATCTGCCAAAACAAATATGATTGCCTCGGCAAGATATTCCCTTCATCCTACCTCTATGTTGTTTACGAAATCTGGTTCTTTTGGGGTTATAGTTGATGGTTGTTTCTGAATTCCATCTCTACTGCAGAGCCGGACATGAAAGTTTCTTCTCATCCAGCTCCTCGCGAATGAAATGATTCAATAATATTACATATACACATGTATTTCATTCTATTAAAAGAAAGAATATACTAATTTTTTTATATTAAATTTGTTACATAGGTAGTTGTCTGTATATATAACTAGGCGTGTTTGTTTGTATATAATGCTTCTTTCTTTTATCAAGATTTCTAAAGTATTTTACTTTACCTTTATTGAATCATGCCAATAGTTATCCAATAAATGAAATTCTTAAATAAATTAAATTAAAGAAAAATAAATAAAGGTTTCGCGGGCGAATATTGACTCTTTCCTTCTTCATTTGTAGGGTCAATTCATGACCATTCAGAAGAAATGGATTTCTTCTTGGTTGATTCCGCCATCCTACCCAATGAATCATTAGGATTGATTCGTTTTCAAGAAAATCCTATGTAATCACAGGTTCCATCGTTCCCATAGCTTCTCTATTAATGCTTAGGCCTGAACTCTGCAATGGAGCTCTCAACAAAATATGTTATTTGTTTACGAATCAATCTCCTCAGTTTTTCTTAACCCGAAAGCTCGATTCAATAATTCTCAATTTTCTATTCTTTCTATCTTATTACATACATAAGAGACTATATTATCCATATTGATTAGATTATTATTTTAATTTAATTTCTTTTATTATTAGTATATTTCTTATTCTATTTTCATTGTATATTGATGTTGATGCTTTATAACACTGCCTTTTAATTCTTCATAAACCATACATATGGGAATCATATATCATTTAGATCTTTATTCTCTCTTTCTATCATCATTCCATTTTTCCACATCCCCTTTTTTTTTCACAATTCATAATCAGATTTCTTTTTTATGAAAAGAATTTCAGTTGCTACAACTATATGATCGATTCAGTCATATAGTGACTGTTTCTTGGGATCTCGACAATACGAAGCAGTAAGTTGGTTATTAGTTTTTAGTTTCTTTAGTTTTGATAGTGACTAAGTTTATAGTGGGATCAGCCTGTTTTTTTTCAATCTCAATTCTCAACTCTAAAGAAAAACTAACGAGTCACACACTGAGCATAGCAATTATACTAAAATCTAAATTAAATTAAAGGGTAAATCAAATTTTTATTCAACCTTATAGAATTATAATTGTTCGTTTTTTTTTTGATTAATAAAAAATAAAAATAAGAAAAGAGTTTCTAAAATTTTCTATTGATGAGCAGAATAGCGAGATAAAGAAAGGTCCATTATTCTTATTTTCTTATTCTTGGTTTACAAATATCCAAATTTTTATGCCTAAGACTCCATAGATAGTTCTAATTGTATGGGAACAGTGATCTATTTTAGCGCGAATTGTTTGTAAGGGAACCCTGCCTTCTCTGATCCATTCGACACGTGCAATCTCTTTTCCGTCGATACGCCCTGCAATTTGCACTTGAATTCCTTTTGTACCCGTTTGTTCAGTTAATTCAATAGCTTTTTTCATCGCCTTTCGAAATGAGACTCTATTTTTTAATTGTAAAGCTATATATTCTGCAAGAATATTAGGTTGTCCATAAGGCTTTTCAATTCTTGTGATAGCGATGTTGAGTCTCCGGTTTACAGAATGAAACTTTTTTTGTACATTCATCTGTAATTCTTCGACTCCCCGTGTTCGTCCTTCTATTAATAAATTGGGAAATCCAATATAGATTATGACCTGAATCAAATCTATTCTTTTTTGAATCCCTATACGGGCAATTCCTTCGAAACCTGAAGATATTTTCTTATTTTTTTTTACATAGTCCTTAATACAATTCCGTATTCTTTCATCTTCTTGTAGACCCATAGAAAAATTCTTTGGTTTTGCGAACCAAAAGGAATGATGACTTTGAGTTGTTCCAAGTCTGAAACCAAGTGGATTTATTTTTTGTCCCATATTTTTCTATTATTTTTATTTTTCCATCCATTTTTTCTCTAATTTTTTTCTAAATAGGAATTTAAATTTTAGATTTTTCTTTTAAAAAAATCTTTATATGACAAGTGGTTTTTTTTATCAGATAACTACGCCCTCGAGCCTGAGGTCTTAACTTTTTCACAATAGCACCTCTATTGACTTCAGCTTTACTAATAAATAAATCAGCTTCATTCAAACCCATATTATGACTAGCATTTGCTGCTGCAGAATAAACTAATTTTAAAATTGGAGAAGATGCCCAATAAGGCATTAGTTCAAGTATCATGAGTGTTTCCTCATAAGAACGTCCGCGAATCTGATCAATTACTCGTCGTGCTTTGAAAACAGACATACGTATATGTTGAGCTAAAACTTTTGCTTCTCTATCCGAATTTTCGTTCTTTATCATAAAAGTTCTCCCCCGCCAATGAATGATAAGTGCCTAGGTGAAGTATAGTATAAGATAAGTCAGAAAAGTCTAAGTCTTATTAGTATACTAGAAAAAGAAAAGAAATATACCTATACTCTTACTATAAGATAAAGACTCTTAAGTCTAAATACTATTAAGATAAGGCTTTTCACATGAATACTTAGTAGAACGACTAACGACGAGATTTATTATCGTTTCTCGCGTGTCTCACGAAAGTTAGAGTAGGTGCGAATTCTCCCAATTTGTGACCGACCATACGATCTGTGATATAAATAGGTAAATGTTCCTTTCCATTATGAATAGCGATTGTATGGCCAATCATTGTGGGTATAATGGTAGATGCCCGAGACCAAGTCACTATGATTTCTTTCTCCTCCCTCCTGTTGAGTTTTTCAATTCTTCCCGATAAATGATTAGCTACAAAAGGATTTTTTTTTAGTGAACGTGTCACGACTGATTACTCCTTTTTTTTTTCATTTTTTAAATTGGCATTCTATGTCCAATATCTCGATCTTAATCTGAAGTCTAATGATGAATGGAAAAAAGAGAAAATCCTTTAGCTAGATAAGGGAAGGGGCGGATGTAGCCAAGTGG